AGATTCAGTAGTAGGTTCATTAATTGCACATAATATTTCGAATGAGAAGAAAAAAAGTCTCGCGCGATCGCTCGAAGAAATCAAACCTTTATTTCGTCGATTCGTCGACTAGTAATTCCTATGTTCTTTTCCTTTTAGGTTCTACATTTTTTCTTTCAATATTATAGAGTCCCATCCTTGTAGCTAGGTCAAGAAAAAACCTTTTCTACAACCATGAAAAGGGGCTTTCTAGATTTCGCATCTAATGGAATTGTGGGAATATGATAATCTCTTTCATGAATTATTATAACCCAACTCGTCGGACTCATACTTTACCAGATCTTCAGTTTCTAGTCTGAAGCCAGTAATGGAAAGAAACCCTATACTACAGGAGTTTCTATTGAATGGCACATGGTTCTGCATTGATAAGAAAAAAAAAGAAGAAAGAAATATTGTATCACTTCTTTTCTATATTGATTTAAATTGCGTTGCTGTGTCAGAAGAAAGATAGCTATACTGATTCGGTATACTCTAAAGACACCCTCGGTACCACTATTGAAGATCTCACAAAGATGAAATCTCAGTGAATTTTGAATTTGCATTTACTGATCCTATCTTTCACAGAATCGATCCCCCCTTTTTACTGTACATGAATATGTGGAGCTCAGCATGTCTGGAAGCACGGGAGAACGTTCTTTTGCTGATATTATTACCTGTATTCGATACTGGGTCATTCATAGCAAACCTATACCTTAGCTATTTACTCGACGAATTAAGGGGTTGGTTATTCGTCAGCACGGGTTTAGCTTCCTCTTCTGGTATAGGAAAAAAACATCGGCCAAACGATTATTTTACAAAAAGCCGACAAGGAATTCCATTAATAACTGGCCGTTTTGATCCTTTGGCACAACTCGATTCATTTAGTAGATCTTTTATTAGGAGGCCCCCCTATTAGTAAGCTTAGATCGAACCTATCCCATTTATATTACAGTGCGATGGTTGGCTGTTCACGGACTAGCTGTACCTACCCTTTGGGGTCAATATCAGCAATGCAGTTCATCCAACCAACGAGAAACCTAATCCGAATTAGAGAGCTACGACACAATCAAACAAACCCGAACGAACAAAATGTTGAATTGAATCGTACTAGTCTCTACTGGGGGTTCTTATCCTATATATGACGAGCTGAACTAGCTGTTTTCTTTTATAATTCTTTCTAAAATCAAAAGAAAGAAAGAGAATAGTAGGAATTCTCTTATCCCATTCGGAAGGATCTCATCTCAAAATTATCCATGACCATGACTATGACTGTTTATGTCTCTAGCATGACTACTTGATGAAATGTGGAGGGAAGTAGGGTAAATGGCCGATACTACTGGAAGGTGGCTGATAGGTACTGTAACTGGTATTCCTGTGATCGGTTCAATAGGTCTTTTCTTTTCCGGTTCATATTCCGGATTGGGTTCATCCCTGTAGTAATCGGATAAACTGGGTTGTACCTGTTCCGATTCAAAAATGAAAAAAGAACCGGGCAGCAGTAGGAGCCCTAAAGAGGAAAAGGGCAGGAGCACTCGACCCTTGAGAAATGAACAAAAAAGAAGGTCGTTTACTTGCTTATTATAAGGAAGATCGTTCAAACGATAACTGAGATTTTAACCGATCTTGCTTATATATATATACAGGAGCAAAATAGAGCCTTTTGAAGCCAACAGATAGTTCTCTCGCGACGAAGTAGCGAAGCGCAAAGAATTCAATTATTACGAAGTCAATTCAAGTTTTGATTGGCCATGCACGAAGAGTGTAAACTAGAGGACTTGCGCTAGGGTTGTACCAGAGCTGTGCTCCTCCTCAAAGCTAAAAAGAAGAGTGAATGCTTGCTTACTTGTTAGAGTAAGGTATTCGCCCTAATTGAATAAAAGCTATCTTGAATAAAAAAAGGGAACCGTATTCGTGGATCGGGAAGACCAACTCTCATTCAAGGAAGTGGACCGTTGACGACAGGGAAGGACAGATGCTACTAAAAAAGCCGATTATCGCATGTTTTTAGAGGCCGTACTTGACCCATCCGACCCCTTAAACTCGCGATTTAGAAAAAAAAAATAGACCATTCCGGACCTTTTCCTCATGTCGCTACCAGCTACAGATCTGATATGACCGGTTGAAGAAAAGATCGATGAACGATTAAGCGCCTTAGAGACTAATGAAATGCGACCGAGAAGCTTTATTACACAAGAGTTCAAGACTTCTTGCTTCTGCTTCCCTGCTTACTATTGCTATCACCTCAACAGCTTTCGACCTGCTTGCTCACTTAGAATGAAGATAAATAATAATAATGGGCGGAAAGGCTTTACACAAGACCACAGAGCGAGAGAGAGAGCCTTCGCTTACCTGCTTAACCGTGCCCTCCTATCGTACCTATATCCCCTTTCCTTCAATCCAGTCTCAGTTCTGCTTCCAACTACCGATGGGAGAAGGCTTGGACGTATAGCAAGATTAAATAAGAGGTATGGCATACGGGAATGATATATGAAATAAAAGGCTGGAAACAGAGCTGGAGATGAGCGCTAGCCAATGGTTAATACTTCAGAAAGCACCTTAGCAATTAAATTACCAGTAATGCCCCTATCGACCTCAGTCTTGTTTTTTGCTAGCTTGAGTCTAGAACTATACTAAATCATTAAACGCCGAATATCCATATATTAGAATATATTCATATATTCTTTTTTTGTTGGAAGATAGTCGGCCCACTTCTAGCCGTTCAAGCGATTATGCCTGTTCTAGCCCTACCATCCACCCCTATCATAATGGAAAGGGGTACTTTCGAGCTGATCTGTAACGGATCAAAGCGACCGTTAGTCGGGCTGATCTGTGATTGGTCAAGGCGACCGAGAGGACACATACCTCCTCCATATTCCTTAAATGGGCAAGACAAGACTCGGGTACTGCATGCGAGAAGTATAATAGTTTACTGAACAACTACTTAGATCTTGATTGATTTGGATGCAATGAAACTCCAAAAAAAAGCCATCCCATGAGTATACATGACCCCACAACCTGTATAAAGCGTACATCTCTGCTCAGGGAGTAGGTCAAAGCTTTTTATAAGAAAAGTCAAAAGCTGGAATCCGAGAAGACAAGACCAGACCCCCTAAGAGCGTCTTGTAAACCAATTATTCGATCTGGAGATCCCAGCCGGAGACATCACTAAACCCAGGGATGTTTCTTGCAAAGAAGAATTCGTAGAGATTTTCCCAGTCCAGCCTACCCGACTGATATAATCTAGAATCCACTCTCCGCCCTTAGGCGAATAGTGACCCTATTTGTATGCGCATTCACACGACGGGCACGTTCCAAGATCTCCCGAAACGAGAACCTAAACATGGTTTATTGATAGTAAGCGGATTAAATAAATGGATCATAGGTTGGTTGAATATTGAGTTCCGCTTAGGCTACGTGTTCTGTTCACGCGCTACTAAGCCGCACACAGGATCTTAGACAGGTTTCCGTCCCCTTTCGGGAACGCCTTCTTACTAGTAGGGGCTAAGCCTGATGCAAATATACCGAAAAAAGAAGATATCTATGGTCGATTCTACGAAGAGTAGATTCGCCCCTTATGTTATGGCTCGTCTCGCGCTTAGTCCCTCGCGGGATTCGGATAGGGGAGCTGCAAGTCTTTTCTGAAAAAACTTGAAGTTCTCCCCCTTATCTAAAAGATCTATATCTATATATTATATATACTAACTCTTTGGTTGGATCGGACAGGGACTTCTATAAAGATCTTTCCACTCATTCATCATACTCAAAGTCGAAGCGGCATGGGAGGCTCGGAAAAATAACGAGAATCGGCGTCGTGGTGGTGCTACGAGATGGCGATTTCTCGTATAGAAGAATAGATCCGCGGACCAATTGATTGACCATAGATGCGAACCGATCGACTGCTATCTAAGAGAAGAGAAGAAGAAGATAAGTAGTTCTTCTATCGTTCAAGGGCAAGGGGAGAACATGTAGCGGCTTGCCTAGATCTCGTATTTCCCACGTAGTCCGTATAGGTCAAACCAACGATTCTAAAGTAATAGAGAGATTCTTTTTCTGGTATGTAGCTCCGCGAGCTAGGAGCGCATCATCGGGGCAGGGCGAAAACGAACATAGGATCATCATCATCATGGCCCTTTTCTTCTTTCTTTTGTTTGTGTCCGGTCCGTTGTGTGTGTTTTTTTTTAAGGCTTATCCGGGCTCTGGGGCATCCAATTCCTCTTTTTTGCTGCTGATCTCACATCGAGAGCAGCTCCTTCTTGTTCAGGGTCATCAGATGAGAGATCTTCCTCCGACTCCGAGAAATCGGTCAAGCGGGAGGCTACCCTCGACTCACCTCTCTATCTATAAAAACCCCTCCCCAGAGGAGAGCAGAAGCTCCAGGATGAGTATGTCCTGGATTCCCGGATTCATTCTCGTCCTGATCCACCATGGAATTTTCGGAATCTACAAAAACATTCTAGGAGAGGGCTCGTAATGATCTTTGAGAAGATCACAAGGTGCTGAAGTGGCAGGATAGGGGGGGTCCGTTGGTTTTTGTGAAAGGGATGCTCTTATCATGTTATTGCTGAAAAGAAAAACCGAATTCCTCTATTTAATGTCGATTCATCCACACTTCCATTCCTTGTAGAGGAAGGCTAACTGCTTGCTGGCTGGGAGCTGTATGAGCGGTAACGTCCACGTACGGTTCCGTGAGAAGGGGAAATGGCCTTGTTGTACCTCACTCTCGTCTTCAATGGGGTCTGCTCTTTTTTTTTTGGGAGAGTATGCTAATATGATCTTAATGAGGTGCGGGGCTTTGCATCTGACATTCGTTGGGCTTCCCTCTTCGGGAGCCTGCGTCCCGGCGTTTTTGTGCAATAAACCCTTCCGGCCGAAGACTAGTGGTAGGTGGTCCCGCGGAGCTTTCGGAGAAGGGTAGCCTAGTGTGTAAGCACAGCAATGAACCGCGGCGAACCCTCAGACGACCTATCTAAGATTAGGGGGGA